AAGTTCAATGAGTATTTGGTTCATCCCACACGTACCCGTCATGGGCATCCTGCTTTTCTATGTTCTATAGACTTGTATGTAACTATTGAGAGTCGGGATATTATACATAGTGTGAATATTCCACCAAAAAGTTTGATTTTAGTTCAAAATGATCAATATGTAGAATCTGAACAAGTGATTGCCGAGATTCGTGCCGGAACGTCTACTTTTCATTTTAAAGAGAGGGTTCGAAAACATATTTATTCTGAATCAGAGGGAGAAATGCACTGGAGTACTGATGTCTACCACGCACCTGAATATACATATAGTAATGTTCATCTATTACCAAAAACAAGTCATTTATGGATATTAGCGGGGGGTCCGTGCAGATCCAGTATAGTGTCTTTTTCGCTTCACAAGGATCAGGATCAAATGAATGTTCATTCTTTTTCTGTCGACGAAAGATATAGCTCTGACCTCTCAATCACTAAGGATCGAGTAAGACATAAATTGTTGGATCCTTCTGGTACTCGTAAAAAAGATAGGGAAATTCTTGATTATTCAAGACTTGATCGAATTATATCCAATGGTCATTGGAATTTCATATACCCTTCGATTCTCCAAGAGAATTCTGATTTCTTGGCGAAAAGACGAAGAAATAGATTTCTCATCCCATTACAATACGATCAAGAACGAGAGAAAGAATTAATACCCTCTTTTGGTATTTCGATTGAAATACCCATAAATGGTATTTTACGTAGAAATAGTATTCTTGCTTATTTTGATGATCCACGATACAGAAGAAAGAGTTCGGGAATTACTAAATATGGGACCGCGGAGGTGGATTCAATAGTAAAAAAAGAAGATTTGATTGAGTATCGAGGAGCAAAAGAATTTAGTCCGAAATACCAAATGAAAGTGGATCGGTTTTTTTTTATTCCCGAAGAGGTGCATATCTTACCCGGATCTTCGTCTATAATGGTCCGGAACAATAGTATCATTGGAGTGGATACACAACTCGCTTTAAATACAAATACAAGAAGCCGAGTAGGTGGATTAGTCCGAGTGGAGAGAAAAAAAAAAAGTATTGAACTGAAAATCTTTTCTGGAGATATTCATTTTCCCGGAGAGACAGATAAGATATCCAGACACAGTGGCATTTTGATACCACCAGGAACGGAAAAAAAAAATTCTAAGGAATCAAAAACAAAATCGAAAAATTGGATCTATGTCCAACGGATCACACCTATCAAAAAAAAGTATTTTGTTTTGGTTCGACCCGTAGTCACATATGAAATAGCTGATGGGATAAATTTAGCAAAACTTTTCCCTCAAGATCTCTTGCAGGAAAAAGAAAATGTCCAGCTTAGAGTTGTCAATTATATCCTTTATGGAAATGGAAAGTCAATTCGAGGAATTTATCACACAAGTATTCAATTAGTTCGGACTTGCTTAGTATTGAATTGGGACCAAGAAAAAAACGGTTCTATGGAAGAGGTTCATGCTTCCTTTGTTGAAGTAAGGGCAAATGATCTGATTCGTGATTTCATAAGAATTGAATTAGTCAAGTCTACTATTTCATATACCGGAAAAAGGTACGATACGGCAGGTTCGGGATTGATTCCTGATAATGGATTAGATCGCACCAATATCAATCCTTTTTATTCCAAAGTGAAGATTCCATTAGTTACCCAGCATCAAGGAACTATTGGTACGTTGTTGAATCGAAATAAGGAAGGCCAATCTTTGAGAATTTTGTCATCATTCAATTGTTTTCGAGTTGGTCCATTCAACGGTTCGAAATATAACAATGTGGCAAAAGAATCGAATCCCATAACTCCAATTAGGGGTTTGTTGGGCCCCTTAGGTACAATAGTACCTAAAATAGTGAACTTTTATTCATCTTACCATTTAATAACTCATAATCAGATCTTGTTAAACAAATATTGGGTACTTGACAATTTTAAACAGACTTTCCAAGTACTTGAAGTACTTAAATACTGTTTAATAGATGAAAATAGGAGGATTTATAATCCCAGTCCATGCAATAACATCATTTTGAATCCATCCCATTTGAATTGGTGCTTTCTACATTACAATTATTGTGAAGAGACATCCACAATAATTAGCATTGGACAATTTATTTGTGAAAATATATGTCTATTTAAATATGGACCACACATAAAAAAATCTGGTCAAATTTTCATTGTTCATGTTGACTCTTTAATTATAAGATCAGCTAAGCCTTATTTGGCCACTCCAGGAGCGACTGTTCATGGACATTATGGGGAAACCCTTTCTGAAGGAGATACATTAGTTACATTTATATATGAAAAATCCCGATCTGGTGACATAACGCAAGGTCTTCCAAAAGTGGAACAAATCTTAGAAGTGCGCTCGATTGGTTCAATATCGATGAACCTTGAAAGGAGAGTTGAAGGTTGGAACGAGCGTATACCAAGAGTTCTTGGAATTCCTTGGGGATTCTTAATTGGAGCTGAGCTAACCATAGCCCAAAGTCGTATCTCTTTGGTTAATAAGATCCAAAAGGTTTATCGATCCCAGGGGGTACAGATCCATAATAGACATATAGAGATTATTGTACGGCAAGTAACATCAAAAGTGTTGGTTTCAGAAGATGGAATGTCTAATGTTTTTTTACCTGGAGAACTAATCGGATTGTTGCGAGCGGAACGAGCAGGGCGTGCTTTAGACGAAGCAATCTGTTATCGGGCAATTTTATTGGGAATAACGAGGGCATCTCTGAATACTCAAAGTTTCATATCCGAAGCAAGTTTTCAAGAAACTGCTAGAGTTTTGGCAAAAGCTGCTCTACGGGGTCGTATTGATTGGTTGAAGGGTCTGAAAGAAAATGTTGTTTTGGGGGGGATTATCCCTGTCGGTACTGGATTCAAAAAATTAGTGCACCGTTCAAAGCAAGACATTCATTTGGAAATAAAAAAGAAAAATCTATTCGAGTTGGAAATGAGAGATATTTTGTTACACCATAGAGAATTTTTTTGTTCTTGCGCCCCAAGCAATTTCTATGACACACCAGAAAAATCATTTAAGAGAATTCATAATTCTTAAGGAGATATTTTTCTTTTTTACTTTACTAGTTATTGATTGGGTACTAAATAAAATGAAGAAATTAAGTTAAGTAATAAAAAAAAATTAATGGTTTGGGCTGTGTATCAACGGCCAATCCCGGCAGAAGGTTCCGTAGGAACAATTATTTATTTGTTTATTTGTTAAAAAAAAAAAAGAAAGCGTGGGAAAGATGACAAGAAGATATTGGAACATCCATTTGGAAGAGATGATGGAAGCAGGAGTTCATTTTGGTCATGGTACTAAGAAATGGAATCCTAGAATGGCCCCTTACATCTCTGCAAAGCGTAAAGGTATTCATATTATAAATCTCACTAGAACTGCTCGTTTTTTATCGGAAGCCTGCGATTTAGTTTTTGATGCAGCAAGTCGAGGAAAAAACTTCTTAATTGTTGGTACCAAAAATAAAGCAGCGGATTTAGTAGCATCAGCTGCAATAAGGGCTCGATGTCATTATGTTAATAGAAAATGGCTCGGCGGTATGTTAACGAATTGGTCCACTACGGAAACGAGACTTCATAAGTTCAGAGACTTAAGAGCAGAACAAAAGATGGGGAAACTCAACCGTCTCTCTAAAAGAGATGCAGCAATGTTGAAGAGAAAATTATCTACTTTGCAAACATATCTGGGCGGGATCAAATATATGACTGAATTGCCCGATATTGTAATAATCGTTGATCAGCAAGAAGAATATACAGCTCTTCGAGAATGTGTCATTTTGGGAATTCCGACGATTTGTTTAATCGATACAAATTGTGACCCAGATCTCGCAGATATTTCGATTCCAGCCAACGATGACGCTATAGCTTCAATCCGATTGATTCTTAACAAATTGGTATCCGCAATTTGTGAGGGCCGTTCTAGCTATATAAGAAGTCGTTGATTATGTTATGATTAAGAATAATAATAATAGGATTAGTTAATTATTTTGATTTAATTTATTGGATCGGTTACTATTCTTGTCTTTCATTTTTTAAAAGAGATAAAATGGGATATTGATATTATGTTATGTGATTTCTTGATATCCTAACTATATGATTAATGATGAAAGTAGATGAGTCGAGAAAGAGATGGTTGAATCAAAATAATTCTTTTTTTCAGTTCGATTTCTGTCAGAGGACAATATGAATGTTATACCATGTTCCATTAAAACACTCAAAGGGTTATACGATATATCAGGTGTAGAAGTAGGCCAACATTTATATTGGCAAATAGGAGGTTTACAAATTCATGCCCAAGTACTTATCACTTCTTGGGTCGTAATTGCTATCTTATTAGGTTCAGTCATCATATCCGTTCGGAATCCACAAACCATTCCGACCGACGGTCAGAATTTCTTCGAATATGTCCTTGAATTTATTCGAGACTTGAGCAAAACCCAGATTGGAGAAGAATATGGTCCTTGGGTTCCCTTTATTGGAACTATGTTCCTATTTATTTTTGTTTCGAATTGGTCAGGTGCCCTTTTACCTTGGAAAATCATACAGTTACCTCATGGGGAGCTAGCCGCCCCCACAAATGATATAAATACTACTGTTGCTTTAGCTTTACTCACGTCAGTAGCATATTTTTATGCGGGTCTTACCAAAAAAGGATTGGGTTATTTCGGAAAATACATTCAACCAACTCCAATACTTTTACCAATTAACATCCTAGAAGATTTCACAAAACCTTTATCTCTTAGTTTTCGACTTTTCGGGAATATATTAGCTGATGAATTAGTAGTTGTTGTTCTTGTTTCTTTAGTACCTTTAGTAGTTCCTATACCTGTCATGTTTCTTGGATTATTTACAAGCGGTATTCAAGCTCTTATTTTTGCAACTTTAGCCGCGGCTTATATAGGGGAATCCATGGAGGGTCATCATTGATTAGTTTTCGAAATAGTCTTTATTTTTAAGCTTATCCCAATTGAGGCAATGCATAGTTCAAGATTGGTTCTTAGTTGAGGAACATAATAGATAAATACATATATATATACGACTAGAGTTGTAGGAGGAAAGATAGACGATATTACGAAATGGCGGATGGGTTAGTGGGGGTCACCACTAGATATATGGAATGTTTATAAGGCCAGCCACAGCCCCTGTATATTTTTCGAAGAATTCTTCTAGAATCCGATTCAATATAAAAAGAAAACGCGGGCGGTTTACGTTATGAAAGAAACAAATGTATATGTGATATTAGATATATACTAGTTATATAGGGGTTATCTCTATCTATATTTCTATATTAATTTCATTATTTTTTTATTTTATTCGAAGTTTTAGTTACTTCGACTCAATAGATTTTTGTGATCAAATAAGTAATAATTCATTGGTTGATTGTATCATTAACCATTTTTTTTTTTTGGTGCGAGGAACCTATCATCATGAATCCACTGATTTCTGCCGCTTCCGTTATTGCTGCTGGATTGGCCGTAGGGCTTGCTTCTATTGGACCTGGAGTTGGTCAAGGTACTGCTGCAGGCCAAGCCGTAGAAGGTATTGCGAGACAACCAGAAGCAGAAGGAAAAATACGAGGTACTTTATTACTTAGTCTAGCTTTTATGGAAGCTTTAACAATTTATGGACTGGTCGTGGCATTAGCGCTTTTATTTGCGAATCCTTTTGTTTAATTTAATCCTAGAATGAAAATGTAAAAAAGTACGTTACCTACTTTTTTCTTATTTTATTAACTCGTTGCCATTTGCTTCTGTGAATTATATCAATACTTTATTCCTACAATTATGTATATGTATTTGTTGCGACAATACCCCGGGAAGGAGTGATTTGAGGATGGGGAATTTGTGGATTCACTCGCTTTCTCCCTTCCCGTCCTTAGTTTAGTACGATGGAATTTTTCTTTTAGGAAGTGTTTGAACAAAGGAGATATTTTGCAATTGATACGAGACCCAGGATCTAACTTAATAAGTATCTTATCGGATACTTCAAAAAAAAAATAAGAAATTTTGTAATTCTCAATCTCAAATTCAATAAATAGATTTAATCTACTCCCATTAACATGAAAAAAAAAACGGGAAATTAAGAAAAAGAAATCGATAAAAAAAAGGGCGAGTCAAGTGATACAAAAAGAACTCTGTTCTTTCTTAGTCTTATCTATAAGAGGAGAGCATATGAAAAATGTAACCGATTCTTTCGTTTCCTTAGGCCACTGGCCATCCGCCGGGAGTTTCGGGTTTAATACCGATATTTTAGCAACAAATCCAATAAATCTAAGTGTAGTGCTTGGTGTATTGATTTTTTTTGGAAAGGGAGTGTGTGCGAGTTGTATATTTCACGAATAGGTTGGATCTAACCGACTGCACTTTATTTATGTTATTCTATATTTTTATAGGATAAATAGGAAAAAAGTGCATAATCTCGACGAATTCCTTCTGAGTAAATTCATAAATCATATGTAAGAACCATAGCATTTCGTTATTCATTGGTAAGTTAACTTTGATTCTCTATCAACCAACCAATAATGTGAGACCATTAACATGGTTAAAGCTAAACTGTTTGAAGTCCGGGCACAACATGGTACTCTTTCTACCACTACGTTAATAACGAAATGGTTTAAAAAAGAATAGTTGATAATTTTTCCGATATAGAACACTCATATCGATAAAATGATTTGAACCATTTACTAGAATAAAGAAAGGGCGCCTTGCCCTTTATTATATTATCCAATGCCGAATCGGCAACCTATGTTATGTATAAAAAGGGGGAATTTTTGGATTTGAATAAAAAAGGAAATAAATTGAAATTTTCTATATTTTCAATGAAATAAAGAACAAATAAAGAAACAACTTTGCTGACAATTATAGATTTTTTGTCTGGTCGGAAGAGTCCTCCTAATATTCTGTTCTTGTATCGGTTTTGATATGTTTGAATACAAACAGAAATAGAGAGGATAGGCTCATTATATTAAAAAAAGATACGGGAATGTCCATAAAATAAAAAATGGAGCGTGAGAGCCAAATGAATCGAAAGATTCATGTTTGGTTCGGGAAGAGATCATGGAAGTTGTGAAATTAATGGTAAGATAATCTACTTTCATTAAACGATTTATTAGATAATCGAAAACAGAGGATTTTGAGTACTATTCGAAATTCGGAAGAATTACGTAGAGGGGCCATTGAACAGCTCGAAAGAGCCCGGGCTCGTTTACGGAAAGTGGAAATGGAAGCAGATGAGTATCGAATGAACGGATACTCTGAGATAGAACGAGAAAAAGCCAATTTGATTAATGCTACTTCTTCTAGTTTGGAACAATTAGAAAATTACAAAAATGAAACCCTTCATTTTGAACAACAAAGAGCAATTAATCAGGTCCGACAACAAGTTTTCCAACAAGCCTTACAGGGAGCTCTAGGAACTCTGAATAGTTGTTTAAATAGCGAGTTACATTTCCGTACCATCAGTGCTAATATTG